TCGTTCATGAATTCAAATTCACAGTCAATAGTTAATGGTTCCAATTTGTCCTGAATTTTTGTTTTGTGATTGAAAATCCACAATTGATTTTTCAATAGAAAAGGGAAGGAGTGTTTTTAAATAGTGTGTTTGTTTTAAGATATTATACAATCAATCAAAGAAATGTATCCAATCAAAAGAGAAAGGTAAGGATTTCTTTTAGGAAATAGATTAAAGAAAAAAAAACAGGATTCACGATACAAGTACAAAAATGAATAACCCCCCCCAAAAAATAAAAAATGAAATATTTTCATATATTTTTTGTATCGTTTTGGCGACATGGCCGAGCGGTAAGGCGGGGGACTGCAAATCCTTTTTCCCCAGTTCAAATCTGGGTGTCGCCTGATCAACAAAAAAATAAGAATACCTTATTCTGTTTTGCTAAGATAACTTGACAAATTTTTTTCCAGCAGAAGTAAGCGGGGGAGAGGACTCTTGATACTTGCTTGATGCTATAAGCATCTGGCGGTTCTGTTCTCTAAAATGAAAATGCTGTAAATCCTTGCGTCTAGGCTTCAATTCACGGAAAAGATTATATTAGTTAATTTTGTTTTGAATGAAAAAGAATCGTTAAATCTTGATATGACAGCTGTTATTAATGTAGTGTTTATTAACTGGGTCTTCAATTAATTTGGATAGACGAACGAGGAATTTAATTATTAGTTGCGGAAAGGTCGAAAGATACTTTATTCGTATACGAACTCATGAAATTCTATGTGTGCTCCTGCAATCAATTTAATATTGATTGAAGAGATAATTGTCTTTAATGTAATAGACTATTTCCTGATTGTTTAACATAGACAAGCAGGAGACGTAACGTAAGGATTAGCTAAAATGCAAAATTAGGGGTATGTGATAGATAGTGATCTATCTTGACTCTATATTTTGATACTTTTGACTTAATGTAATGAAATGAAGGTCAACAAAAAAAAGACTAGGTCTTATTATTACTACATGTTAGTACCATTCCCTTGAAACTTCCAGGGGTGTATCTACGTATTTTGCTTGTGCTTAATGTTTCCCGATTCTACTAGAAATCATATAAGAAACTGTTCTAATTGTGAGTTTATTGGATTGTTTCATCAACGGTGTTGGGTTAGAATCCCCTTTTGACTCTTCGCCAGGGATTCCACTATTATTAATGAACATAATAATGATTAGTGAACAATAATGGAATAATTCCTTCATATTTATAGAGATAGGGGATATAATTCACATGGATATAGTAAGTCTCGCTTGGGCTGCTTTAATGGTAGTCTTTACATTTTCTCTTTCACTCGTAGTATGGGGTAGAAGTGGACTCTAGAAGTACTACTAATTGAGTTGAAGAATCAAACTCAAACCATATCAATTGTTTTATAGATCGTTCTGCAAAGTCCTTTTTATTTTACTTTTTTATTTGTTTTTGGTTTCCCCCTCTTTTTTTTTTTTTTACTGTTCAAAGATAAAAAAAAATAGTTATGTTATTAAGTATATACAGACTTCCTATAGGAAACAACATAGACATAGTGGTTGTCCAACGATATACTACACATAATAAAATATTGCCTTGGGCAAGTCACATATTGCGCGTTCCTGCTTTTTTTATTCTTTTAGACATTTTATTTATGTTATGCTTGCTTTATCGAACTCATTTCATATCATGGTTCAAACGTTAAAAATCAGTGGGCTTTACTAATCCTTTTCGAAATCCAAAGAAATTCCCATGGAACTGAACCACTGGATCATCTGTCAACTGCTCAATCAATTACTTCTTCGGAATACTAAAAAAAGATTATGTGATTTTCTTGTTATTAATTTTAATAATTATTAAAATGAAAGGCCTATACTCTTTTTTTCCTTCATCGATTTGATTCTTTCAATGGATATCGGGATTCATATTGAATAGAATCAGAAATTCTAGGAATTCGAATCGTAAGAGTAAGAATTGCCCTTCGATTTTTTCATATTGATGATTGGAATCAACACAAATTAAATAGGTGAAGCAAAGAAATCGAATTGGTACGTTATGTAAATACATTACATATATGTAATTGATATCTATATGTAATTGATATCTATGAAGATACATATTGTAGATTGATCTATATTAAACCTCTATCTTTATACAGTACGACTTTATATACTACAATAACAATAATAAATATGGTAGAAAGATTTATATATTTCTTTCTACCATACTATCGAATCTCATAGAATACTGATGATTCTAGTCCGCTTATTTCATTTAAGACACTAAATTTGAATACTTTTCATTTTCTTTTTTCTTTTCAAGCATTGAGAAGAACTAAACAGTCAAGTTTCATTCAAATGAATCATTTTGGCTGACTGTTTTTACGTATATTATAAGTAAAAAAGCAGTAGGAACTAGAATGAACAGTGCAGTAGCAATAAATGCGAGAATATTTACTTCCATAATCTAATCGTTTCATTTTTAGTTAATTCGCAATAACTCGGGATTTAATCCCATAGAGCTGATAAATCTTTCGGCTGTAAATTCAATATTCAATGGGATGAATTACATCTCGATGATATCAAATCGGAGGAATATCATGAATAACAATATCTGAACTATAAAATTGATTCATCGTCGAGAATTAAATAGTATAACATAGGAAGATCTTTTATACATACCGAATTCCAATTTTTATTCCTGATCCGATCAATAATTTCTTTACTTTCTTTATCATTCTTTCTTTTCTATAAGCTACGCCCCCTTTGTACAATCATCTGATGAAATATCATATGACCGCCTTTATACTTACTTACATTCTTACATTGGTTATAAAAAATCCCAATAAAATAACCAATAGAAGCGAAATGCAAAAAAGGAAGAAGTTTAGTTCTAACCCCCCCTTTTTAATGATCTAATCTTCTTTGGAAAACAAAGAAGGAGTATAATAAGGAGAGTCCGGATATAAAAAAATCGAGTATTTCATCAAATTCATTAAAAAGTTTGTTCTTTCTTCGGCAAGAACCTTAAACTTAAAAAAGATTATTCCTTCCCTCACAAAGAGAGATAGCCCTTTCTAATAGAAAGGGGATCCTTCTTTGAGCTTTATTTTATTAATATCCTATTTCCTTGGATTAATTATGGGATGCATATATCAAAAATTCAGTGTGAAATTTTAATGAGATAAATTGTTTCAAATTCACATTAATAATTGAAATTAGTAATTGAGGTTACAAAAAATCGGAGCCCTAAAGGGATATACTTTTCATCTTAAAAGTATTATATCAAAGTTACTATGTTAAATTTTTTTTGTATCGTACAAATTCCATTTGTGTATAGACTCCTGGAAACGTATAGTACCCTATTACACAGATCGGGAATAATCGAAAAAGCCAGACTCCATACGGTATCTCTTGGAATCCTGAATATGATTCTACCAATAATTGTACTAATCTACATATGTCTTTCTCCTATCAATCGGGACTAGTTGAATAAATGGGAATTTCCATATTTCTTTGATGAGAAATGTGAAACTAATAAATAAATAGAAACTAATAAATAAATAAAATAAGAGATAGAGGGTATCCCACTTGGGAATGAAATTCTGCTATGTGTTCTCCTTTTCACAGCAAATGCAGATGTATTTTTTTATTGGAATTGGATTTGGATCCGTCGGGACTGACGGGGCTCGAACCCGCAGCTTCCGCCTTGACAGGGCGGTGCTCTGACCAATTGAACTACAATCCCAAGGAAATAAAATAAAGTGTACATCATACATATTCTTATGATTTCATTCAAACCCTTTCTTTTTTATATATTTTATTTAGATTTTCGATATTTAGATTAGAATAAGTCATATTGTAACAGAAACGCGAGTGATATATTGGATATCCACACGGATATGCACTTTAGCGGGAGCGTCTCAGGGATTGTTAATAATCCTTTTATTTTTTATAATTTGATTAAGAATCAAATAAATCTTTCAATAAAAAAAAAAAAGAGTTTTTTTATTTATATTTATTCTTTATTTGATTCTTTTCCTTAGACTTTATAGTTTCAGATCGTTATATGAATCTAGTATGAATCTATATCATTAGCAAGCAAGATCAGAATTTGTGAGATAAAATAAAGAGAGCAAATGAACAGCAGTAAAATATATCAGAAAATTGTAGTTTTTTTTTTATTCTTCCGTATTCCGATCAGGCATTTCTGGGGAACAACAAATGGGTTCTATCATTTCGTGGTGGATCGGCGAATTATTGGGCCGAGCTGGATTTGAACCAGCGTAGACATATTGTCAACGAATTTACAGTCCGCCCCCATTAACCGCTCGGGCATCGACCCGGGAAGAATAAATTCCAGGCTTATTGATAATCCATGATCAACTTCCTTTCGTAATACCCTACCCCCAGGGGAATTCGAATCCCCGCTGCCTCCTTGAAAGAGAGATGTCCTGAACCACTAGACGATGGGGGCATACTTGCCCGATCGTCATCATACTATGAATATAGTATGAACAGTTTTTTGAAATTGTCAATATAATGTGGTATGATTAAAGGTATGATTAAATCTGAAAGATCTTTCTCTCTTTCAGGATTTCATAGAATCTTTTGATTCGTATTTATGAATCATTCATTCTAATCACCCTTCCATTTTTTTTTTAATATTATTTTCATTAAATAGATTCTATTGAAACGTATTCATTTTAAATATAATATTTAAATATTATTATAAATATTATTAAATATTTTTAATGAATTAGAAATAGAATTCTATCAAAGAATAAAATAAATAAAAAAAGAAATCTAAGAATAAATAGATATTAATTATAAATCGATATTATTAAAACGATATTTATATGAAATATTGAATATTAAAAAAATAAATAAAATAATAAACTAAATAGGATAGGTAGAATAGAAATAATACGAGGTATAGGACCTTTTTGGAATGATTGGTCGGGCAGACCAGAAAGGGGAATTAAACTTCATTTCTTACACTTTCATTC